AAGAAATTATATAAAGAATTATGTACAAAAAAATATGAAAACATCTTCTGGCGTCGAGGGAATTGCACGTATAGAGATTCAAAAACGAATCGACCTGATCCAAATCATAATCTATATGGGATTTCCAAAAATATTAATAGAAAGTCGACCCCGAGGAATCGAAGAATTACAGATGAATTTACAAAAAGAAATTAATTCTGTAAATAGAAAACTTAACATTGCTATCACACGAATTGAAAAACCTTATGGAAACCCTAATATTCTTGCAGAATTTATAGCTGGCCAATTAAAAAATAGAGTTTCTTTTCGCAAAGCAATGAAAAAGGCTATAGAATTAACTGAACAAGCGGATACAAAGGGAATTCAAGTGCAAATTGCAGGACGTATCGACGGAAAAGAAATTGCGCGTGTTGAATGGATCAGAGAAGGTAGGGTTCCACTACAAACCATTCGAGCTAAAATTGATTATTGTTCCTATACAGTTCGAACAATCTATGGGGTATTAGGCATAAAAATTTGGATATTTATAGACGCGGAATAATAAACCTTAATTTACTTTTGCATTCTATCCAGCGATGGAACAAAAAATAAGAAATTCATTTCTTATTTTTCTTTTCTGTTCAAAAAAAAAAATGAACAATTATAATTCTATAGGGTTTAATAAAAATTAAATTAATCTTTTGATAAAATTGCTATGCTTAGTGTGTGACTCGTTGGTTTTTTTAGGGTTAGTATAAAAATAAGCCCCATAATAATAATATAAATAAATAACTATAGAAGTAATAACCAACTCATCACTTCGTATTATCTGGATCCAAAGAACCAGTCAAGATATGATATATTGTTCATATTGTTGTAGCAACTGAAATCTTTTTTTATTAAAAAATTCTGCTTATAAGTCGTCAATCGAAATAAAAAAGAAAGGATATGGATAAAAGGAAGGATGAGAGAAAGAAAGAAAAAGTATATTAATGATATATAATTCCAATATGTAAGGTCTATGATCATCTCAGAAAAATTCTGTGTAATAAAGCATCAATACGGATTCCTCATTAAATGGATCTGCTCATCGAAAAAAAAATAAAGAGCTTCGAGCCAATAAAGACTAAGAATATTGACTCAAGAACTAATAGCTCCATTGTATAATTCAGACCTAACCATTAAGTAAGAAGCGATGGGAACGATGGAACCTGTGAATTCAAAAGATTCTAGTGAAAATTCATTCGAATGATTCATTGATCGGGATGGCGGAACCGCCCAGAGACCAATTAATCTATTCGGAAAAGTTATGAACTAATGATAGAACTGAAATAGAAATGGAAAGAGTAAATATTCGCCCGCGAAAACTTTATTTTCTTGGATTGCTAAATTTGGGTCAATCCAATAGGATAAAGAATAAAACAAAAGAAAGATTCGTTTTAACATTCTAAAATAGATAAATATAAGAAAAAAGAGTTATTTTATATATTTAGTTATTAGTTATCTATACAAATACAAACAAGATATACAAATTTATATATAATAGTTATATATAATAGATAGATTTGATCTAGATTAAATGAAATCCATGATTCAATATATTACTTACTTAAATACATGTATATCTTACTTCAAATTATATTATATCTGAATTGAATTCAAAATCTTTAATTTGAATTGATTTTATTCGCGAGGAGCTGGATGAGAAGAAACTCTCACGTCCGGTTCTGTAGTAGAGATGGAATTCAAAAAAAACCATCAACTATAACCCCAAAAGAACCAGATTCCGTAAACAACATAGAGGAAGAATGAAGGGAATATCCTCTCGAGGTAATGCTATTTGTTTTGGTAAATACGCTCTTCAGGCACTTGAACCCGCTTGGATCACATCTAGACAAATAGAAGCAGGTCGACGAGCAATGACACGAAATGCACGTCGCGGTGGAAAAATATGGGTCCGTATATTTCCGGATAAACCGGTTACAGTAAGACCCGCAGAAACACGTATGGGTTCAGGTAAAGGCTCTCCCGAATATTGGGTAGCTGTTGTTAAACCAGGTCGAATCCTTTATGAAATGGGTGGAGTAACAGAAAATATAGCCAGAAGGGCTATTTCAATAGCAGCGTCCAAAATGCCTATACGAGCTCAATTCATCATTTCGGGATAAAAAAGAAATAGGCCTTAAAAATCACGGGTGCAGGTTTCTTTTTTTTTTTTTTTTGACAAAAAATATTTCTTTTTTTTTCTTCGACCTTTGTATTGTAAAAAACAGATAAAAAAATGATATGATTCAACCTCAGACCCATTTGAATGTAGCAGATAACAGCGGGGCTCGAAAATTGATGTGTATTCGAATCATAGGAGCTAGCAATCGTCGATATGCTCATATTGGTGACGTTATTGTTGCTGTGATCAAAGACGCAGTTCCAAACATGCCTCTAGAAAGATCAGAAGTGGTCAGAGCTGTAATTGTCCGTACTTGTAAAGAACTTAAACGTGACAACGGTATGATAATACGATATGATGACAATGCTGCAGTTGTGATTGATCAAGAAGGAAATCCAAAAGGAACTCGAGTTTTTGGTGCGATTGCGCGAGAATTGAGACAGTTCAATTTTACTAAAATAGTTTCATTAGCTCCCGAGGTATTATAAAATGAGACTGCGATATGCTTATAGTAGGGTATTTAAAAGAAATAGATTAAGATTAATTTAGTAGATTTTGTCTCACGTATATACCTTTCAAAATTAATATTCATAAACAAATACGTAAAAAAAAAAAAAAGAAAAAACATGTTGATTATATCCAAATTTGGAGGCACCAATAATTTTAATTAATCATGGGTAGTGATACTATTGCTGACATAATAACCTCTATACGAAATGCCGATATGTATAGAAAAAGCGTGGTTCGAGTAGCATCGACTAATATCAGCCAAAGTATTGTTAAAATACTTTTACGAGAGGGTTTTATCGAAAACGTGAGAAAACATCGAGAAAACAACAAATCTTTTTTGGTTTTAACCCTACGACATAGAAGGAATAGGAAAAGGACTTATCAAAATCTTTTAAATTTAAAACAAATCAGTCGGCCGGGTCTACGAATCTATTCTAACTATCAAAGAATTCCTAGAATTTTAGGTGGGATGGGGGTTGTAATTCTTTCTACCTCTCGCGGTATAATGACAGACCGAGAGGCTCGACTAGAAAGAATAGGCGGAGAAATTTTGTGTTATATATGGTAATCTTTCTAATATCCAAATTGAATATGAAACTTCTTATTTGTGAAAAAGAAAAGAGAAGAGGTGACTTGTCTAATAAGGTTCTTCCTCCACGAGTTGATACTTCAAGGGGGTTTTACCTAGAATGAAAGAACAAAAATGGATTCATGAAGGTTTAATTACTGAATCGCTTCCCAACGGTATGTTCCGGGTTCGTTTAGATAATGAAGATCTGATTCTAGGTTATGTTTCAGGAAAGATCCGACGTAGTTTTATACGGATACTGCCAGGAGATAGAGTCAAAATTGAAGTAAGTCGTTATGATTCAAGCAGAGGTCGTATAATTTATCGACTCCGCAATAAAGATTCAAAAGATTAGGTGTTTTTTTAACTTCACTAGTTCGTTCGTAGGAATACGATTCAAAATTGAAAATTTAAAGAAACTTCTTTTCTTCGAAGAAGTGGATTCAAAATTAAAGTAAGGAGTGGCAAATATGAAAATAAGAGCTTCTGTTCGTAAAATTTGTGAAAAATGTCGACTAATCCGTCGTCGGGGACGAATTATAGTAATTTGTTCCAACCCAAGACATAAACAAAGACAAGGATAATCAGACTCGTTAAAGACCCGCTATACAAATAAGAAGGGGGATCTGTTTTGACATGAAATGGATATATCCATATATACTGACTCAAACTTATGAGATGATAAAATATGGCAAAAGCTATACCGAAAAAGGGTTCACGTGGACGTATTGGTTCACGTAAGAGTACACGTAAAATACCAAAGGGGGTTATTCATATTCAAGCAAGTTTCAATAATACCATTGTGACTGTTACAGATGTACGGGGGCGAGTGGTTTCTTGGTCCTCCGCCGGTACTTGTGGCTTCCGAGGTACAAGAAGAGGGACGCCATTTGCTGCTCAAACCGCAGCGGCAAGTGCTATTCGTGCAGTAGTAGATCAAGGTATGCAACGAGCAGAAGTCATGATTAAAGGTCCCGGTCTCGGAAGAGACGCAGCATTACGAGCTATTCGCAGAAGTGGTATACTATTAACTTTCGTACGGGATGTAACCCCTATGCCACATAATGGCTGTAGACCCCCGAAAAAAAGACGTGTGTAGAAATAAAAATTGAAGGTATTTCAATAGCAAGAGAAACAAGAGAAATAAATGATTCAACGATCTGATCAAATAATATTATTATGGTTCGAGAGAAAATAACAGTATCTACTCGGACACTACAGTGGAAGTGTGTTGAATCAGCAGCAGACAGTAAGCGTCTTTTTTATGGGCGCTTTATTCTGTCTCCGCTTATGAAAGGTCAAGCAGACACAATAGGCATTGCGATGCGAAGAGCTTTGCTTGGAGAAATCGAAGGAACATGTATCACACGCGCAAAATCTGAGAAAATATCACACGAATATTCTACGATAATGGGTATTCAAGAATCAGTACATGAAATTTTAATGAATTTGAAAGAAATCGTATTGAGAAGTAATCTCTATGGAACTTGTGAGGCGTCTATTTGTGTCAGGGGCCCTGGATATGTAACTGCTCAAGATATAATATTACCGCCTTATGTAGAAATCGTCGATAATACACAGCATATAGCTAGTTTGACGGAACCCATTGAGTTGGTTATTGGATTACAAATAGAGAAGAATCGCGGATATCTTATAAAAGCGCCAAATACCTTTCAAGATGGAAGTTATCCTATAGATCCTGTATTCATGCCTGTTCGAAATGCGAATCATAGTATTCATTCTTATGAAAATGGTAACAAAGAGATACTATTTCTC